CTTTCTAAGTTTCTGCTAAATACTTCAAATATTCAAATCAAGAAGTGACAATTGGTCAAATCATAGAGATTAATTACTAGTCTCCTTCTAACTTTAAAATTTGAGTCAAAATTTTAAAATTAGGTATATTTTTCCAGAGTTTGACAAGTTACTAAAAAAAAGAATATTATTCTTTTTACTATTTTTAGTAATAGTTTGTGCCATTTTCCCATATCTTTCACCCATCTTATCTATTCTTTTTTATTTTTAGAATAAAAAAATATTATCTAGAAAAGAAATACATAATGAATTAGAAAGCGCAAATTTTTTTTGAACAATAGATGTCTTTCACATCCAGCTATACCAATGAGTAATCTCTTAATTTTTATTTAAATGGCAGTTCCAAAAAAACGTACTTCTGCATCAAAAAAGCGTATTCGTAAAAATTTTTGGAAAAGAAAGGGGTATTGGGCAGCGTTAAAAGCGTTTTCCTTAGGGAAATCTCTTTCCACTGGGAATTCCAAAAGTTTTTTTGTGCAACAAACAAATAAAATAAGTAATAAAACATAAGACGTTGGAATAATCCGAACCCGCTTGACTTAAAAACCGAGTCATTTCATTTCGAAAATAAAATTCCCGATTTCCATTCCCTGTTGAGTTAATCAATAGGAATGGAATTAATTCCACTCTTAGAATATGTAAAATAAGAATTTTTATGTTTTCCGTACATAAATTTGCCAACAAAAAAGTATTCTTTTTTTGTTGGCAAAAAAACACAAGATACTCCATTTCTTTTTCGTATATTTTATGATTTCCAAGGCAGGGAGTATTATTTTGCCCACCGACATATTTGGTACAAGAATATAAGTATTTTTTAATCCACTTTTTCTCTATAACAGGGCAGATAGAAAATCTTTCGTTACTAAAATCATTGAAACTAATTGAGTAAAATTCTAAACCCCTTTGTGCAACTTTCTTCCTTTTGGATTTTCTCTGAATTTCTATATAGGACCCCATATATCTCTCACCATCAATCCACTCAAAAACACTTCGCGAAGCTATTTTGGATAAATATGTGAAAATTTTGAATGATCCAAACTAGGTTCTGCTTTTTTGTTCATTGATGAAATGGATTTTTTGGTTTCGATTTTTGAAATCAAATAAATAAAAAAAAGTTCATTAAAAAAAATTTGTAAGTGGGGGTTCTATCCCTTACTTTAGAGTAGGGCTATATAGTTTTAAAAGAGTTCAAGTCGAGGAGAGTATAAAATACACAATAAAACTAAGACCCTAACCGAGGAAAATGAACCTTCAAATACCTATTTGAAACAATTTTTATTCATGAATTTGAATCTTTCCTAAAAAATATTGCACCCAATTAAATTCTAAAATCTAGACGATTGCTTATTCATAGGCTATTATAAGTTCAAGACAAGCCGCTATGGTGAAATTGGTAGACACGCTGCTCTTAGGAAGCAGTGCTAGAGCATCTCGGTTCGAGTCCGAGTGGCGGCATATCTATCTCCTAAATCTATCTCCTAAAAAAAGTAAATAGATCCTATAATTAATTCAATTGCCGATTTCTCTTTGTATAATTAGGGGACTCCTCTTTATAAAAATTTTTATGATATTTTCAACCTTAGAGCATATATTAACTCATATTTCTTTTTCGATCATTTCAATTGTAATTACAATTCATTTGATAACCTTTTTAGTCGATAAAATCGTAAAACTATATAATTCATCCGAAAAGGGCATGATAATTACTTTTTTCTGTATAACAGGATTATTAGTTACTCGTTGGGTTTATTCGGGACATTTTCCACTAAGTGATTTATATGAATCGTTAATCTTCCTTTCATGGAGTCTTTCCCTTATTCATATAGTTCCGTATTTCAAAAAAAATCAAAATATTCTAAGCACAATAATTGGCCCAAGTGCTATTTTTACCCAGGGCTTTGCTACTTCAGGTCTTTTAACTGAAATACATGAATCCACAATATTAGTACCCGCCCTTCAATCCGAGTGGTTAATAATGCACGTAAGTATGATGATATTAGGCTATGCGGCCCTTTTATGTGGATCATTATTATCAGTATCACTTCTAGTGATTACAGTTAGAAAAAAGAGAAAGTTTTTTTCTATGAGTAATATTCGTAATCATTATTTAAATTTAAATAAGTCATTTTTCTTTGGTGAAATCGAATACATGAATGAGCGAAGTAATGTTTTACAAAATACTTCTTTTTTTTCTACAAAGAATTATTACAGGTTACAATTGATTCAACAATTGGATTATTGGAGTTATCGGGTTATTAGTCTAGGATTTATCTTTTTAACCATAGGAATTCTTTCTGGAGCAGTATGGGCTAACGAAGCATGGGGATCCTATTGGAGTTGGGATCCAAAAGAAACTTGGGCTTTTATTACTTGGATCGTATTCGCGATTTATTTACATACTAGAACAAATAAAAAATGGAAGGGTACAAATTCAGCAATTGTGGCGTCTATTGGATTTCTT